AAAGGAAACAAAATTTTTAAAATTTTTATTCGATGCAATTAGAACTGATACTAAAAATAAAAAAAGAAAAAAAAAAATTATTGGAATAAAAGAAATCAGTAAAAACGTCCCTCGATGGTCATTCAAATTAATCAATGAATTAGAACAACAGGAAGGAGAGGGTGAAGAAGAAGTACCCATTGATTATCAGATTCGTTCAAGAAAAGCCAAACGTGTAGTGATTTTTACTGATAATCGGCGAAATAATGATAATAAAGATATTACAAATCCTGATAAAACAGACGAAGTGGCTTTGATACGCTATTCGCAACAATCGGATTTTCGTCGAGACATAATCAAAGGGTCTATGCGAGCACAAAGACGTAAAACAGTTATTGGGGAACTCTTTCAAGCAAATGCGCATTCTCTCCTCTTTTTGAACAGAATATACAAACCACACCTTCTTTTTTTTGATACCTCCGGGGTAATGAAACTCATTTTTCGAAACTGGATGGGAGAGGGAACAGAACTAAAAATTTCAGATTATATAGAAGAAAAAAAAGAGAAAGACAAAAAAGAAGAGAACAAAAGAAAGGAAAAAGCACGAATAGAAATAGCGGAAGCCTGGGATACTATCCCATTCGCACAAGCAGTAAGAGGTTTAATGTTAATAACTCAATCGACTCTTAGAAAATATATTCTATTACCTTCATTAATAGTAGCTAAAAATATTATCCGTATACTACTATTGCAATTTCCTGAATGGTCTGAGGATTTCAAGGAATGGAATAGAGAAATACATATTAAATGCACCTATAATGGTGTTCAATTATCAAAAAGAGAATTTCCAAAAAATTGGTTACTAGACGGCATTCAGATAAAAATACTGTTTCCTTTCTGTCTGAAACCTTGGTACGGATCTAAGTTAGGGTCTTCTTATATAGATCGAATGAAAAAGAAAGGGCAAAAAGATGATTTTTCTTTTTTAACAGTTTGGGGAATGGAGACTGAACTTCCTTTTGGTTCTCCCCGAAAACGGCCTTCCTTTTTTGGACCTATTTTAAAGAAACTCGAAAAAAAAATTGGAAACTTAAAAAAAAAATATTTTCTAATTCTACAAGTTTTAAAAGCAAGAACAAGATTTTTTCTAACTATCTCAAAAAAAACAAACAAATGGTTTAGCAAAAGTATTCTATTTTTAAAAATAATAATAAAAGAAATTTCAAAAATAAAAAGAATTCTATTTAGTAGATTGAAAGAAGTAGATAAATCAAGCGAAACGAAAAAAGAAAAAGATTCTATAACGCGTAATCAAATAATTCATGAATCCGTGAATCAAATTAGATCTACAAGTTGGACAAATTATTTACTGACAGAAAAAAAAACGAACGATCTAACTGATAGAACAAGTACAATTAGAAAAAAAATAGAAAAAATTACAAAAGAAAAAAAAAAAGTGATTCCAGGAATAAATCTTAGTCCTAATACTAATAAAAGTAGTTCTAATGTTAAAAGATTCGAATTCCCAAAAACTATTTGGCAAATATTAAAAAGGCGCAGCGCTCGATTAATTCATAAATTTTATTTTTTTATAAAATTTTTCATTGAAAAGATATACATAGATATACTTCTATCTATGATTAATATTCCCAGAATGCATACAAAACTTTTTCTTGAATCAACAAAAACTCTTATTGATAAACCCATTTTAAATATTCAAAAAAATCATGAAAAAGGTAATAAAACTAATGAAACGAAAATTGACTTTATTTCAACTATACAAAAATCCTTTTATAATATTAGTAATAATAATTCACAGAGTGTTGATGGATTATCCTCCTTCTCACAAGCATATGTATTTTACAAATTGTCACAAATCCAAGTTCTTAAATTAAACAAGTTAAGATCTATTCTTGAATATCACGGAACACCCCTTTTTCTTAAAACTTCAATAAAAACTTATTTTGGAAGACAAGGAATAATTGATTTTGAATTCAAAGCTAAGAAACTTCGGAACTCGAAAAAAAATAAATGGAAAAACTGGTTAATAGGTCATTATCAATACCATTTATCTCAGATTAGATGGTCTAAATTAAAATTAATAGCACAAAAGTGGCAAAATAGCACCAATCAATGTCATACAATTCAAGATACAAATTTAAAGAAAGAGGATTCATATGAAAAAGAACAATTAAGTTATTATAAAAAACAAAGCGATTACAAAGTATATTTATTATCAAATCAGAAAGAGAATTTTAAAAAATACTATATATATAATCTTTTATCTTATAGATCTATTAATTATGAAAAGAAAGAGGACCCATCCATTTATAGATCACCATTCCAAGTAAATAAGACTCAAAAGAATTCTTATAATTACAACACACAGAAAAGAAAAACATTTGATAAATTAGCCTATATCCCTATCAATAATTTTCTAGGCAAAGGTGATATTATATATATGGAAAAAAATACGGATCGAAAATATTTTGATTGGAAAATCATCAATTTTTGTCTTAGA